TTACGTTCGCAATGTGCCTATGATGTGGCACCAGGTGGCCTCTTAGCCAGCGTGTATCATCTTACGAGAATAGAATATGGTGTTAATCAAGCGGAAGAAGTCTGCATAAAAGTATTTACTCACAGGAGTAATCCTAGAATTCCATCCGTTTTCTGGGTTTGGAAAAGTACGGATTTTCAAGAACGGGAATCTTATGATATGTTAGGAATCACTTATGATAGCCATCCACGACTGAAACGTATCCTAATGCCCGAAAGTTGGATAGGGTGGCCTTTACGTAAGGATTATATTGCTCCCAATTTTTATGAAATACAAGATGCTTATTGAATGATAAAAAATGAGCCTTAGCTTCTAGAACTACAGACCTTCACGGAATATTTTGAATTCTATTCTTTTTTAGATCAAACAAACAGAAGAGTTGAGGTCTCGTTCATATTATTAGAGATAGCTTGATCTCCAATTTGAAAGATACTTTTTTTATTTCGTAAAAGCCGAGCCAATAGGATGAACTAAAAAAAAGAGTTCTGAATTATGAACTTTGTATCGCGCACATAACTTAGTCAACTTTAGTCACATAACTGGGAATGAATAAATAAGATCGGAAAGCAAAAAATGAGGGGGGGATACAATTCTATTTATATTGTATCGAATGAATCTTGGGGTATTTCTGCCCTTCAACTATAGATACTATAGTATACTATAGTTATAGACCTTTTTTTACTTGTTTGATTCAACGGAACTCATTTAACCTTTCCTTTCGAATATGTATTATGTATAAAGTATTATACACTCTTTTTGAACGGCTGGATCCACAACATGAACAAAAAAAGAGAGGGGATAAAGGATTATTGCACCTTTTTTACTAAAGATACGTTTAATTTGAAGAATAGAAACTTATCAAAATGAATCGATCCTATGCCAAGAACCAGATTTGAACTGGTGACACGAGGATTTTCAGTCCTCTGCTCTACCAACTGAGCTATCCCGGCGAAGGATCATCCTCGTTTTACGAATGGTGACACAAGGATTTAAAGTCCCCCGCTGTTAAGCTATGTCTACCATTCCCGAAGAATCATTTACCGAAGAATCATTATCATTTTCCTAATGGTGACACAAGGATTTACAGTCCTTTGCAATTAAGCTATATCTACCATTAGTAACTGAAGGATCATTATGATATGACACAGGGATTTAGAGTCCCCTGCTGTTAAGCTATGTCTACCATTACCGAAGTATCATCTACTGAAGTATCAGTATCATTTTAATATATGACTTAGGTCTATGTCAAGGAAAAGAAACTCAAAAGTAGTAAATTCAAAAAGTTTTGGACCGGGAATTTCTTGGATCTTCTAAATAAAAGAAGACTTTCTAAGTTTTAAAATGAAAAATGATATAGATTCTATCTAATTCAAATAAATAATAACGAAAAAAAAGTAAGGTGTCAACCTTTTCGGGGAGTAGAGCTGGGGATAGAGGGACTTGAACCCTCACGATTTTAAAAGTCAACGGATTTTCATCTTACTATAAATTTCATTGTTGTCAGTATTGACATGTAAAATGGGACTCTATCTTTATTCTCGTCCGATTAATAAGTTCCATCAAGGATCTATCAGACTATGAATTGAATCGTTTGATCAATAAATATTATTTATTAAACTTCGAATTAATTCACAACATTTCGATTTTGTTTATAAAAAAAAAGAAATCGAGATTCAGGTCGTCATTTTTGAGATCGTTTTGTGTTACCTAATTTTATACAACATAGGTTTTTCTCCTTCATCTTTTTTTATTTGAAGTTTCGATCGAAGGATTCCTTTATCAACACAAGGTAGTGAACTCCATTTGTTAGAACAGCTTCCATTGAGTCTCTGCACCTATCCCTTTTTTCTCGCTTTGGAAACTCCGGTTTGTTCGCGTAAACCAGGATTTGGCTCAGGATTGCCCATTGTTAATTCCAGGGTTTCTCTGAATTTGAAAGTTATCACTTAGTAGGTTTCCATACCAAGGCTCAATCCAATTAAGTCCGTAGCGTCTACCAATTCCGCCATATCCCCCTTTTTAGGATCTCATTATGCTATGCTGTCTTTCCGTTTTTTCTTATGCCGAAACCTTGGGATTCATTACATTATAGATACTTATTTTATGTCTTTGTTATCTTCTTTCATTTTTTTGAGCCCCATTCATATTGATTTAGTCTAATCAACAAAGATTCTATCATTTTTGTATTTGCAATTCAATATGGTTATATATTACATAACATATATATGTTCTTCCTTTTCTCATCGTTGTCTTAAATTTTAAGAAATAGTCGAACGGTCGATTCTTTTTCTTTTTTTTTTTTTTACTTTCATGAAAAGAAAGTTATTATTGAAACTTAGAATTGTACAATGTACAATGGAAAAAAAAATGAGAAGTCTACTTCGTAAATTTGAAATTCTAATAATTCTATACTATATAGATAATAGATAGAAATAGATAGAATAGATAGAAAAAAAAAAAAAAAAAAAAAGATTTCTGATCTAATTAAGATTTTCTTATTTAGAAACTAATGAAATTAAAATTTGAAAGTCAATATACTGCTATATTCTATTAATTAAGGTAAGGTTATGTTTTATTTATTTAATGATAGTCACTATTTATTTGAGCTATATTCTGTTCTAGAATATATAGAATATGATTAATTCTAAATAGATAAGGAAAAATATTATAAAATATTATATAGAATAGTTAATTGATATGATCTAGTAGTTTAGTGAATTTGTATGCATGCTCAATTTTATTTGAGCCCGCTTAGCTCAGAGGTTAGAGCATCGCATTTGTAATGCGATGGTCATCGGTTCGATTCCGATAGCCGGCTTTTCCATATTTTTTCGTTTTTTTACATGATTTTTAATGTACTTTCAAAATCAAAGAAGATTGAAAAGACTTCTTGGACCTTTTTCCAAGAGTTACCACTCCATTTATATTATGTCATATAAACTTCCATATAGGAATATATATTGGGTAAAAGAGTTCGATCTTTGCAAAATAAATCAAGAAAATAAAGGAAAATTTTTGTGATTTATTTGATTTATATATATTGTATATACAATAAAAAAAATCTGTATATTGAGAGAATATATCTTCTTACTCTTTGTATTCCAATAGTTTATTGGAGTGTATTTCACGTCATTTATCATTATCATTTAGTTCAGTTTTAATTTTATTTAGTTTTGTACAATTTCAATAAAAAAAGGAGTCTTTATGTCACGTTACCGAGGGCCTCGTTTTAAAAAAATACGACGTCTGGGGGCTTTACCGGGACTAACTAGTAAAAGGCCTAAGGCAGGAAGCGATCTTAGAAACCAATCACGCCCCGTAAAAAAATCTCAATATCGTATTCGTTTAGAAGAAAAACAAAAATTGCGTTTTCATTATGGTCTTACAGAACGCCAATTACTTAAATATGTGCGTATCGCCGGAAAAGCCAAGGGGTCAACAGGTCAAGTTTTACTACAATTACTTGAAATGCGTTTGGATAACATCCTTTTTCGATTGGGTATGGCTTTGACTATTCCTCAAGCGCGCCAATTAGTTAACCATGGACATATTTTAGTTAATGGCCGTATAGTTGATATACCAAGTTATCGCTGCAAACCCCGAGATATTATTACAGTGAAGGATGAACAAAACTCTAGAACTTTGGTTCAAAATCTTCTTGATTCATCTGCCCCTGAAGAATTGCCAAACCATCTGACTCTTCACACATTCCAATATGAAGGGTTAGTCAATCAAATAATAGATAGGAAATGCGTCGGTTTGAAAATAAATGAATTGCTTGTCGTAGAATATTACTCTCGACAGACTTAATAAACCTAACTTAAGTAAAAAAAAAATTACTAAAAACAAGAGTTCGGACAACTCCCCTTTGCCGTTAAAAATAAAAAGGCACAAGGTAAGGGATTTTGTCGAGGAATCTTTTTCCTATTCATGTATCATAGATTGGTAGGGGGATTTGGATCCCTTGTTTGCTCTTCCCAGCATTTTCCATATGAAAGAAATTAGGAGTAGAGAATCTATTTCAAAATCAAAACAAGGTAGATTTTATATCTATTCTTTTTTATTGGATTTGATACATTGTGGTCAATCACGTAAGATTGGTGAATTAGTTGAAAGTAAGGAAAGAGAGGGATTCGAACCCTCGGTAAACAAAAGTCTACATAACAGTTCCAATGTTACGCCTTCAACCACTCGGCCATCTCTCCGACATCAGGATTATGACTGAGTATCTGGGTGAATAGCGAGTTATTCATCGTTTTTTAGATTATGGTTAATAGATACCTCGGAAAAATTGGAAGTAGATAGAAGGTGTTTTTTTATGAGTCCGCTTTTATGTTAGTTCGTACTATACAATTCCTTTGTTTGTGAGAAAATTTTCTCACAAAAGAAAAGGTAAAGGAAATAAAAAGAGTTAGAGAATGGATTACTACCTATGCCAAGATCGCGTATAAATGGAAATTTTATTGATAAAACCTTTACAATTGTAGCCGATATCTTATTACGAGTCATTCCGACAACTTCCGGAGAAAAAGAGGCTTTTACTTATTACAGAGATGGTGCGATTTGATTATCATTATTATTCTTTTTTTTCTCGCCGATTTGGATTGGAATAGAAAGAAAAACAAGTATTGAAAAAAAATCTACGCTTTTGAAGGTGAAGTTTATAATATAAAAAACAATCCCTTCTGTCATGTATCCACGATTAATGCAGCCTTAGATGCTTCAATTGTGAAAGTATTGAGCAAAAGGTTTTTACCTATGGTTCCCGTATTACAGATCAATCCTACTACACTAATACAATATACGAATAGGAGGCATAGGGGAAGAAGCACTACGCCGAGAAATCAACAACACAAAAACTTTCTTCAAAATGATTCCCTTTCTTCTTCTTCTTTGGGATTGGGACTAATTAAATTAAAATGGTTGGAACAATAAACATCCATCTCGTTCGTACTTTGGATACCCGTATAACCATTTAAGACTGTTGAAGTGACTCATTCCTGGAAATTTAGGGGCGTTGAGAACAAAGAAATTTTGAGAGTTTCCTTTTTTATTTTTATCTAGCATGAACCCACTTGGTAGTAAGAAAAGATCTTTTGCAAGAAGGTTGGCTAGGGATTTCTTGTAAAAACATTAGCCCCGCTTAGTTCATAATGACATCACATTTTTACATATATTATTTTCATTATGCACCTAAAGGAGGAGCCGTATGAGATGAAAGTCTCACATACGGTTCTGAAACGGAGAATTCGTTAAAGCGAATGACGACCGTAACGGATGTCGGCTCAATCTGAAGGAAATTATGCGGAAGCATTACAGAATTATTACGAAGCTATGCGACTAGAAATTGACCCCTATGATCGAAGTTATATACTCTATAATATAGGCCTTATCCACACAAGTAATGGGGAACATACCAAAGCTTTAGAATATTATTTTCGGGCATTAGAACGAAACCCCTTTTTACCACAAGCTTTTAATAATATGGCTGTGATCTGTCATTACGTGCGACTATCTCCACTATAGAAAAAAAGAACGAACAACTAGTCAATGAAATACTAGAAACACAAAAAAGGGCTTTCTACATAAGCGCGTCGTCCAAAACGATTTTTTATCAGCTGTAGCAAATAAATAAACTTCATTGATCGAAATATGAAGTGAAGACTAGATATGCCTAAATACTTTCTTCTATGGATAAAAAAAGATTTAATTGATAGAGGAAGCACCGTAAAGATCAATTGGAAAGGTTAAGGTTTTGGACCGATACAACAAGAGCTGTTTATTTATATCATAATATGATATAAATCTTAGGAATCTACTTATGTAATAGAGTGGATCCCCTAAGGTATTGAGCAGCGGTGTAGCATCAGATCCTAAAGACAGTAAGTCTTTTTCTTTTTTATGAAGTATGAAAAAGTCTTTTTCAAAGATTCTATATAAATTTTTATATGAAAGCGGGATAGTTACCTTTCAGAAAATTCTAATATCTAATAACAGTGGACATGCCTTTTTTTCTGAAGGTAGGAGAAAAGATAAAACTTATTATATTAATTAATATATTAATTAAATCAAAATGAAAGTTTGAAACTCATGTAATTACTCTCTTTTGTTTAATCCAAGAAAAACAAAATATCTATAAGAAATCTCATTCAATTAGACATTCAATTAGACATTCAATTAGATATAAAGTTCAAAGTAGGTTAAAGTTAAAAAACTGGTACACCAAAACAAAAGAGTTGGTTGTCGAGCCGTATGAGGTAGGAAACTCTCAAGTACGGTTCTCAGGGAGGGAATTGACCCGCCTATTCCGACCGTGGAGAACAGGCCATTCAACAAGGAGATTCTGAAATGGCGGAGGCTTGGTTCGCTCAAGCCGCTGAGTATTGGAAACAGGCTATAACGCTTACTCCTGGTAATTATATTGAAGCACAGAATTGGTTGACGATCACGAGGCGCTTCGAATAAGAACTTTCCCTTTGTTTCTTTTTTTTTTTTCTATATATTTATTTTTATAATTAATCGTTTTTTAGTTTCTTGGCCCTCTCGGTCAAATAAAACGGATCCTTTTTTCTATCAGAAGAACCAATCAAAGAAAAAATTTTCATTATATCCTTTTCTCAAATCGTTCTATTTCATCTGGTAGTCTCTAGGGGTAAGTAGTACATGAATATGAGAATATCTATATATCTAGTTTTTTCTATTTTTTCTTTTCGACTATTAAAACCAATAAAAGATATTTGAAAATTACTAAATATCAATACTAGACTGTTTCTTAGTAATGACTAATAAGCGTTTATTGAAATAGGATAATATTCTCTATAAAAAAAATAGGCTACATTTCGGAACTTAATAATTGAAATAAATATGAATACACTTGATTAGGTTATAAAAAAAGCTCTTTGGGTACCAATGTAAAGGCCCGAAAACTTTTTTTAATTATAAAAAAGGGTCCGTTGAGCACCCTATGGATATGTCATAATAGATCCGAACACTTGCCCCAGATCGACTTCCAGATCATAATTGCTCTAGTGAATAACTAAAGAAAATAGATGAATAGATGGCAGATAGAAGAGAAAGAAAAAAAATTCTAAATATCTATCATCGGTTCACTAATTACTTGAGTGACTGTTGGCGGGTTTCTTTGTATGTGTTGTCCGGAAAGAGGAGGACTCAATGATTATTCGTTCGCCGGAACCAGAAGTCAAAATTTTGGTAGATAGGGATCCCATAAAAACTTCTTTCGAGGAATGGGCTAAACCCGGTCATTTCTCAAGAACAATAGCTAAGGGACCTGATACTACCACTTGGATCTGGAACCTACATGCTGATGCTCACGATTTTGATAGTCATACCAGTGATTTGGAGGAAATCTCTCGAAAAGTATTTAGTGCCCATTTCGGCCAACTCTCTATCATCTTTCTTTGGCTGAGTGGCATGTATTTCCATGGTGCTCGTTTTTCC